GCTAGCGTAGCTTAACTAAAGCATAACACTGAAGATGTTAAGATGGGCCCTAGAAAGTCCCGCAAGCACAAAGGCTTGGTCCTGACTTTACTATCAACTTTAGCTTAAATTATACATGCAAGTATCCGCACCCCCGTGAGAATGCCCTACAGTCCCCCGCCCGGGAACAAGGAGCTGGTATCAGGCCCATTAAACTCGGCCCACGACACCTTGCTTAGCCACGCCCCCAAGGGAATTCAGCAGTGATAGACATTAAGCCATAAGTGAAAACTTGACTTAGTTAAAGCCAAGAGGGCCGGTAAAACTCGTGCCAGCCACCGCGGTTATACGAGAGGCCCAAGTTGATAGACCTCGGCGTAAAGAGTGGTTAGGAAAAAACTAAAACTAAAGCCGAACACCTTCAGAACTGTTATACGTATTCGAAGGTAAGAAGTACAACTACGAAAGTGGCTTTATAGCCTCTGAACCCACGAAAGCTATGACACAAACTGGGATTAGATACCCCACTATGCTTAGCCTTAAACATTGGCAGCAAAATACACCTGCTGCCCGCCAGGGAACTACGAGCATTAGCTTGAAACCCAAAGGACTTGGCGGTGCTTTAGACCCACCTAGAGGAGCCTGTCCTAGAACCGATAACCCCCGTTCAACCTCACCTTTCCTTGTTTATCCCGCCTATATACCGCCGTCGTCAGCTTACCCTGTGAAGGGCTAATAGTAAGCAAAATTGGCATAGCCCAAAACGTCAGGTCGAGGTGTAGCGTATGGAAAGGGAAGCGATGGGCTACATTCCCTAATGCAGCGAATACGAATGATGAGCTGAAACACTCACCCGAAGGAGGATTTAGCAGTAAGCAGAAAATAGAGAGTTCTGCTGAAACCGGCCCTGAAGCGCGCACACACCGCCCGTCACTCTCCCCAAACCTAAAATTTTATTTAACTAAAACCAGAACAATCAGAAGGGGAGGCAAGTCGTAACATGGTAAGTGTACCGGAAGGTGCACTTGGAAAAACCAGAGTATAGCTAAGACAGAAAAGCATCTCCCTTACACCGAGAAGTCATCCGTGCAAATCGGATTACCCTGACGCTAAATAGCTAGCCCACCCAACCAAAAACAACAAATCATTATTAATAAACCCCAACACACTATGGCCCCCCAAACAAATCATTTTTCCCCCCTAGTATGGGCGACAGAAAAGGGACCCTGGCGCAATAGACAAAGTACCGCAAGGGAACGCTGAAAGAGAAATGAAATAACCCAGTATAAGCCCAAAAAAGCAGAGACTAAAACTCGTACCTTTTGCATCATGATTTAGTTAGTAATACTCAAGCAAAGTGCACTTTAGTTTGATTTCCCGAAACTAGGTGAGCTACTCCAAGACAGCCTATTAATAGGGCACACCCGTCTCTGTGGCAAAAGAGTGGGAAGAGCTTTGAGTAGAGGTGACAAACCTATCGAACCTAGTTATAGCTGGTTGCCTGAGAAATGGATAGGAGTTCAGCCTCCCGGCTTCTTTCTTGACCACCCCTGGTCTTAATAAACTACCCTAAACATCTAGAGAAACCGTGAGAGTTATTCAAAGGAGGTACAGCTCCTTTGAAACAAGATACAACTTTTCCAGGTGGGTAAGGATCATAAAAACAAAAGGTAAAATGTTCTGGTGGGCCCAAAAGCAGCCATCCCTACAGAAAGCGTTAAAGCTCAGACATACCCTATACCTCCGATCCCGATAATTTAATCCCAACCCCCTAGTCCTATTAGGCCACCCCATGCAAACATGGGGGTGACCATGCTAATATGAGTAATAAGAGAGCCTCCGCCTCTCTCCCTGCACACGTGTAAATCGAAACGGACCCCCCACCGAACTTTAACGGCCCCAACCAAAGAGGGTACTGAACAATAAACCAAACAACTAGAAAATTTTTCAACAAATAACCGTTAATCCCACACTGGTGTGCCCCCAAGGAAAGACTAAAAGAAAAAGAAGGAACTCGGCAAACACACGAGGCCTCGCCTGTTTACCAAAAACATCGCCTCTTGCAAAATTAATAAATAAGAGGTCCCGCCTGCCCTGTGACTATATGTTTAACGGCCGCGGTATTTTAACCGTGCGAAGGTAGCGCAATCACTTGTCTCTTAAATGGGGACCTGTATGAATGGCATAACGAGGGCTTAACTGTCTCCTTTTTCAAGTCAATGAAATTGATCTCCCCGTGCAGAAGCGGGCATAATAACATAAGACGAGAAGACCCTATGGAGCTTTAGACACCAAGGCAGATCCTGTTAAGTATACCTTTAATAAAGGATCAAACCAAAAGAAGCCTGCCCTAATGTCTTCGGTTGGGGCGACCGCGGGGAAACAAAAATCCCCCACGTGGAATGGGAGGTTCCTATTTTTTACCTCCTAAAACTAAGAGCCCCCGCTCTAGTAAACAGAATTTCTGACCAAAAATGATCCGGCAATGCCGATCAACGGACCAAGTTACCCTAGGGATAACAGCGCAATCCTCTTTTAGAGCCCATATCGACAAGAGGGTTTACGACCTCGATGTTGGATCAGGACATCCTAATGGTGCAGCCGCTATTAAGGGTTCGTTTGTTCAACGATTAAAGTCCTACGTGATCTGAGTTCAGACCGGAGTAATCCAGGTCAGTTTCTATCTATGAAGTGATCTTTTCTAGTACGAAAGGACCGAAAAGAAAAGGCCTCTACTTAAGGTACGCCTTACCCCCACCTAATGCAGACAACTAAAATAGGCAAAAGGGCATACCCTTGTGCCGAAGAGCACGGCATGTTAAGGTGGCAGAGCCCGGTAACTGCAAAAGACCTAAGCCCTTTCCACAGAGGTTCAAGTCCTCTCCTTAACTATGACTTCAGTACTCATTACACATATTATTAACCCTCTCGCTTTTATTGTACCTATCCTGTTAGCTGTTGCCTTCCTCACCCTCCTTGAACGAAAAGTGCTGGGCTATGTTCAACTCCGAAAAGGCCCTAATATTGTGGGGCCCTACGGGCTACTTCAACCCATCGCCGACGGGGTAAAACTATTTATTAAAGAACCCGTCCGGCCCTCAACCTCCTCCCCCCTTCTATTTTTATTTGCCCCTATTCTGGCCCTCACACTGGCTCTTACCCTCTGAATTCCAATACCCATACCCCACCCTGTAACTGATCTAAATCTTGGCATCTTATTTATCCTGGCCCTTTCCAGCCTCGCAGTTTACGCAATTTTAGGTTCCGGCTGAGCCTCCAATTCAAAATATGCCCTTATTGGAGCCCTACGGGCCGTCGCGCAAACTATTTCCTATGAAGTCAGCCTAGGACTAATCCTCCTAAGCGCTATTATTTTTACGGGGGGCTTTACACTCCAAACCTTTAATATTGCCCAAGAAAGTGTATGGTTAATTTTACCAGCCTGACCTCTGGCCGCAATATGATATGTTTCCACCCTCGCAGAAACTAATCGCGCCCCCTTCGACCTAACAGAAGGAGAGTCCGAACTAGTCTCTGGCTTCAACGTGGAATATGCAGGCGGTCCTTTTGCCTTATTCTTTCTAGCAGAATATGCTAACATTTTACTTATGAATACACTTTCCGCCACACTATTTTTAGGGGCCTCTTATATTCCGTCAATACCAGAACTTACCACAATTAATTTGATAACTAAAGCAGCTCTCCTCTCCGCTGCCTTCGTCTGGGTCCGAACCTCATATCCTCGGTTTCGATATGATCAGCTCATGCACCTAATTTGAAAAAACTTTCTTCCCCTAACCCTCGCCCTGGTAATTTGACACCTCGCACTTCCAATCGCGTTTGCAGGTCTCCCCCCGCAATTATAATCCGGAGCTGTGCCTGAAGCAAAGGGCCACTTTGATAGAGTGTATTATGGGGGTTAGACTCCCCCCAACTCCTTAGAAAGAAGGGACTCGAACCCTATCTGAAGAGATCAAAACTCTTAGTGCTTCCACTACACCACTTCCTAGTAAGGTCAGCTAATTTAAGCTCTTGGGCCCATACCCCAAACATGTTGGTTAAAATCCTTCCTTTGCTGATGAACCCCTACATTCTAGCCACCCTGCTATTCGGATTGGGCCTAGGAACCACAATTACATTTGCAAGCTCACACTGGCTCCTCGCCTGAATAGGCCTCGAAATAAATACCCTCGCCATTATACCTATTATAGCTCAATATCACCATCCCCGAGCAGTCGAAGCCACCACTAAGTATTTCCTTACCCAAGCTACTGCTGCTGCCATGCTACTATTTGCCAGCACGACCAACGCCTGACTTACAGGACAGTGGGACATTCAACAAATATCCCATCCCCTTCCTATTACCCTAATTACACTAGCCCTCGCATTAAAAATTGGCCTCGCCCCTGTTCATGCATGACTACCCGAAGTCCTTCAAGGCCTAGACCTTACCACCGGCCTCATCCTCTCAACCTGACAAAAACTTGCACCCTTTGCCCTTCTTCTACAAATTCAACCCACCAACTCAACTATTCTAGTTGTGCTGGGTCTTACATCTACCCTTGTCGGAGGCTGAGGGGGTTTAAACCAAACCCAACTACGAAAAATTCTCGCCTACTCCTCAATTGCCCATCTCGGCTGGATAATTTTAGTCTTACAATTCTCCCCCTCCCTCACCTTCTTAACCCTTCTTATTTATCTTGTTATAACATTCTCAACCTTCCTAGTATTTAAACTTAATAAAGCAACCAACATCAACACCCTTGCCACCTCCTGAGCAAAAGCTCCAACAATAACTGCCCTCGCCCCCCTTATCCTTCTCTCACTGGGAGGTCTTCCTCCCCTAACAGGCTTTATGCCAAAATGACTAATCCTTCAAGAATTAACTAAACAAGACCTCGCCCCCACAGCCACCCTCGCCGCACTCAGCGCCCTATTAAGCCTGTACTTTTATCTACGACTCTCCTATGCTATAACACTTACTCTTTCCCCTAATAACCTTGCCGGCATCACCCCTTGACGCTTATGCACTTCCCAACTTACCATGCCTTTAGCCATTTCATCCCTCGCAACCCTAGCCCTCCTACCCTTGACACCGGCCATCACCGCACTCCTCACCCTTTAGAGACTTAGGATAATACAAGACCAAGGACCTTCAAAGCCCTAAGTGGGAGTGAAAATCTCCCAGTCCCTGATAAGACTTGCGGGACACTATCCCACATCTCCTGCATGCAAAGCAGACACTTTAATTAAGCTAAAACCTTTCTAGACAGGCAGGCCTCGATCCTACAAACTCTTAGTTAACAGCTAAGCGCTCTAACCAGCGAGCATCCGTCTACCTTTCCCCCGCCTGTCAGGGCTAAAAGGCGGGGGAAAGCCCCGGCAGGCGTTAGCCTACTCCTTAAGATTTGCAATCTAATATGTCAAACACCTCAGGGCTTGGTAAGAAGAGGACTCAAACCTCTGTTTATGGAGCTACAACCCACCGCTTAAAAACTCAGCCATCCTACCTGTGGCAATTACACGTTGATTTTTCTCGACCAATCACAAAGACATCGGCACCCTCTATCTGGTATTTGGTGCTTGAGCCGGAATAGTGGGCACAGCCTTAAGCCTGCTTATTCGGGCAGAACTAAGTCAACCAGGCGCCCTCTTGGGCGACGATCAAATTTATAATGTAATCGTAACCGCCCATGCCTTCGTAATAATCTTCTTTATAGTAATGCCAATCATAATTGGCGGCTTCGGAAACTGGCTTGTACCACTAATAATTGGGGCTCCAGATATGGCCTTCCCTCGGATAAACAACATAAGCTTTTGGCTGCTCCCTCCCTCTTTCCTTCTACTTCTTGCCTCCTCGGGAGTAGAGGCTGGAGCCGGGACTGGTTGAACAGTTTACCCCCCTCTTGCAGGGAATTTGGCCCACGCCGGGGCATCTGTTGATTTAACCATCTTTTCTCTTCATCTAGCGGGGGTCTCCTCAATTCTAGGTGCTATTAATTTTATTACAACCATTATTAACATGAAGCCTCCTGCTATCTCACAATACCAAACCCCCCTGTTTGTTTGAGCAGTGCTGATTACTGCCGTCCTCCTACTACTTTCCCTACCTGTTTTAGCGGCAGGTATTACCATACTTCTTACAGATCGAAACCTTAACACCACCTTCTTTGACCCTGCAGGAGGGGGTGATCCAATTCTTTACCAACACCTCTTCTGATTTTTTGGTCACCCAGAAGTTTATATTTTAATTTTACCAGGGTTTGGTATGGTATCCCACATTGTTGCCTACTATTCTGGCAAAAAAGAACCCTTTGGCTACATGGGGATAGTATGAGCTATGATAGCTATTGGCCTTCTGGGATTTATTGTCTGGGCCCACCACATGTTCACTGTAGGTATAGATGTAGACACACGGGCCTATTTCACATCTGCCACTATAATTATTGCGATCCCTACGGGCGTAAAAGTCTTTAGCTGACTTGCAACTCTTCACGGGGGTGCTATCAAATGAGAAACACCCCTTCTATGAGCCCTCGGCTTTATTTTCCTCTTTACAGTGGGGGGCCTAACGGGCATTGTCCTGGCTAACTCGTCCTTAGATATTGTTTTACATGACACATACTACGTAGTGGCCCATTTCCATTATGTCCTCTCAATGGGGGCTGTATTTGCTATCATTGCAGCCTTTGTTCACTGATTCCCGCTATTTTCAGGCTATACCCTCCACAGCACCTGAACAAAAATACACTTTGGTATTATGTTCATCGGAGTAAACCTCACATTCTTCCCCCAACACTTCCTGGGGTTGGCAGGAATGCCCCGCCGATATTCAGATTACCCAGATGCCTATACCCTGTGAAATACGGTCTCCTCTATTGGCTCCCTAATTTCCCTTGTAGCAGTTATTATATTTTTATTTATTATTTGAGAAGCATTTGCCGCCAAACGTGAGGTGATAACAGTAGAACTCACCTCTACTAACGTAGAATGACTGCACGGCTGCCCTCCCCCCTACCATACATTCGAAGAACCTGCCTACGTCCAAGTTCGACTAAGCTAACGAGAAAGGGAGGAATTGAACCCCCGTGGGTTAGTTTCAAGCCAACCACATAGCCGCTCTGTCACTTTCTTCATAAGACACTAGTAAAATATGTCAATTACACTGCCTTGTCGAGGCAGAGTTGGGGGTTAAAATCCCGCGTGTTTTGCAAATTAATGGCACATCCCCTACAACTAGGCTTTCAAGATGCAGCTTCACCTGTTATAGAAGAACTTCTACATTTCCACGACCACGCCCTAATAATTGTTTTCCTAATTAGCACATTAGTACTTTACATTATTGTGGCTATAGTTTCCACCACCCTAACCAACAAATATCTCCTGGATTCTCAGGAAATTGAAATCATCTGAACAGTTCTCCCAGCCGTCATTCTTATCTTAATTGCATTACCATCTCTTCGCATTCTTTACCTAATAGATGAGATCAATGACCCCCACCTTACAATTAAGGCAATGGGCCATCAATGATACTGAAGCTACGAATATACTGATTATGAAGACCTCGGGTTTGACTCTTATATAATTCCAACACAAGACCTAAGCCCCGGCCAATTTCGTCTTCTAGAAGCGGATCACCGAATAGTAATCCCAGCAGAATCCCCCATTCGAGTCCTTGTCTCAGCAGAAGACGTGCTCCACTCCTGAGCGGTGCCAGCCCTCGGTGTAAAAATAGACGCAGTCCCGGGGCGTCTAAACCAAACAGCTTTTATTACATCTCGCCCAGGCGTCTTCTATGGGCAATGCTCTGAAATTTGCGGCGCAAACCACAGCTTCATGCCTATCGTAGTTGAAGCCGTCCCCCTTGAACACTTTGAAAACTGATCGTCCCTAATACTTGAAGATAACTCGCTAAGAAGCTAAACAGGGCCTAGCGTTAGCCTTTTAAGCTAAAGATTGGTGGCTCCCAACCACCCCTAGCGACATGCCTCAACTGGACCCCTCACCTTGATTTGCTATCCTAATCTTTTCTTGAACTATTATCCTGACTATCCTCCCCCCAAAAGTCTTGGCCCACGAATTCCCAAATGACCCTACAACCCAAAGTACACAAAAACCTAAAACAGAAGCCTGAACCTGACCATGACACTAAGCTTTTTTGACCAGTTTATAAGCCCTGTTTTCTTAGGCATTCCCCTAATTGCCATTGCACTCGTTCTCCCATGCATTATTTTTCCAACCCCTACAACACGCTGATTAAACAATCGGCTGCTTGCCATACAAAACTGGTTTATCAACCAATTTACAAGTCAACTCTTTCTACCTTTAAACCCGGGGGCCCATAAATGGGCTATAGTATTTATATCCCTCATACTGTTCCTTATTTCTCTTAACATGCTAGGACTCCTCCCATATACCTTTACCCCCACTACACAACTCTCCCTTAATATAGGCCTTGCCGTCCCTCTCTGACTAGCAACCGTAATTATCGGTATGCGGAACCAGCCAACCATCGCCTTGGGCCACCTCCTCCCAGAAGGAACCCCTACCCCCCTAATCCCCGTCCTTATTATTATCGAAACAATTAGTCACCTCATACGCCCCCTCGCCCTGGGGGTACGACTAACAGCCAACTTAACAGCTGGTCACCTTTTAATTCAGCTAATCGCAACAGCTGCCTTTGTCCTTATACCCTTAATGCCAACAGTGGCCCTCCTAACTGCGGCCCTATTATTCCTACTAACCCTCTTAGAAGTTGCTGTGGCAATAATTCAAGCCTATGTCTTCGTATTACTACTAAGTCTTTACCTCCAAGAAAACGTCTAATGGCCCATCAAGCACACGCATATCACATAGTTGACCCTAGCCCCTGGCCCCTAACAGGGGCCGTTGCTGCCCTCTTAATGACATCAGGCCTTGCAGTCTGATTTCACTTTCACTCTACAACCCTCATAACCCTGGGCTTGGCCCTTCTTCTTCTTACAATATATCAATGGTGACGAGACATTATTCGAGAAGGTACATTTCAAGGCCATCATACACCCCCCGTTCAAAAAGGCCTCCGCTACGGCATAGTTCTCTTTATTACCTCTGAAGTCTTCTTCTTCCTAGGCTTTTTCTGAGCCTTTTACCACTCAAGTCTCGCACCCACCCCCGAACTAGGAGGCTGCTGGCCTCCTACGGGAATCACCACCTTAGATCCCTTTGAAGTGCCCCTCCTTAATACAGCGGTTCTACTAGCCTCCGGGGTCACAGTTACTTGAGCCCACCACAGCATTATAGAAGGAGAACGAAAACAAGCAATTCAAGCACTAGCACTAACCATTCTTCTTGGCTTTTACTTCACCTTCCTCCAAGCCATAGAATATTATGAAGCCCCATTTACAATTGCAGACGGAGTTTACGGCTCCACATTCTTCGTAGCAACAGGCTTCCATGGACTACACGTTATTATTGGCTCTACATTTTTAGCTGTCTGTCTACTCCGTCAAGTCCAATACCATTTTACATCTGAACACCATTTCGGATTTGAAGCAGCCGCCTGATACTGACATTTTGTAGATGTCGTCTGACTATTCCTTTATATCTCTATCTACTGATGAGGATCTTAATCTTTCTAGTACTAAAGTCAGTATAAGTGACTTCCAATCACCCGGTCTTGGTTAAAATCCAAGGAAAGATAATGAATTTAGTCACAACAGTAATCACCATTACTACCCTACTTTCCGCCCTCCTTGTCTTTGTATCCTTCTGGCTTCCGCAAATAACCCCGGACCACGAAAAATTATCCCCCTACGAGTGCGGCTTCGACCCCTTGGGGAGCGCTCGACTACCCTTCTCCCTCCGATTTTTTCTTGTTGCCATTCTTTTTCTCCTCTTTGACTTAGAGATTGCTCTTCTCCTCCCCCTCCCCTGAGGGGACCAACTAACATCTCCACTAATAACATTCCTCTGAGCCTCCACTGTCCTAGTCCTACTTACCCTCGGCTTAATTTATGAGTGAACCCAAGGAGGCCTCGAATGGGCCGAATAGGTTATTAGTTTAAGAAAAACATTTGATTTCGACTCAAAAACTTATGGTTTAAATCCATAATTACCTAATGACCCCCGTCCACTTCGCCTTCTCCTCAGCCTTCCTACTAGGTCTAATAGGACTAGCGTTTCACCGAACACATCTCTTATCTGTCCTCCTTTGTCTAGAAGGTATAATGCTTTCCCTGTTTATTGCCCTCTCCTTGTGAACACTACAGCTGGACTCTACTAACTTCTCAGCCTCCCCTATGCTTCTCCTAGCATTTTCAGCTTGCGAAGCAAGCGCAGGCCTTGCCCTATTGGTAGCCACTGCCCGCACTCACGGATCCGACCGTCTCCAAAGCCTCAACCTCCTACAATGCTAATAATCCTAGTCCCAACTTTGATACTTGTTCCAACAGCATGGATAACCCCCGCCAAATGACTATGACCAACGTCTCTCCTCCATAGCCTAATAATTGCCCTAATTAGCCTCACCTGATTAAAAAACCTCTCAGAAACAGGCTGAACCTCCCTCAACCTGTATATAGCAACAGACCCCCTCTCAGCCCCCCTTCTTGTCCTCACCTGCTGACTTCTACCCCTTATAATCCTCGCAAGCCAGAATCACACGGCCTCCGAACCTATCAACCGACAACGTCTCTTTATTATGTTACTCACATCCTTACAAATTTTCCTTATCTTAGCCTTCAGCGCCACCGAAATCCTTATATTTTATGTTATATTTGAAGCCACCCTTATTCCCACCCTCATTCTCATCACACGGTGAGGTAATCAAACAGAACGACTCAACGCTGGTACCTACTTTTTATTTTATACCCTGGCGGGTTCTTTACCTCTTCTCATTGCCCTTCTCCTCCTTCAAAGTAATATAGGAACCCTCTCCCTATTAACCCTGCAGTATTCCGACTCCCTCCCCCTTGTTTCATACGCAGACAAGTTATGGTGGGCAGGCTGTTTACTTGCATTCCTTGTAAAAATACCGCTATATGGTGTACACCTCTGACTACCCAAAGCACACGTTGAAGCCCCCGTTGCAGGTTCAATGATTCTGGCCGCCGTCCTCCTAAAACTAGGTGGTTATGGAATAATACGTATAATAATTATACTCGAACCACTAACCAAAGACTTAAGTTACCCCTTCATTGTCTTTGCTCTGTGGGGAGTGCTTATAACAGGGTCAATCTGCCTGCGTCAAACAGATCTAAAGTCTCTCATCGCATACTCCTCCGTCAGCCACATAGGTTTAGTTATTGGGGGCATTCTTATTCAAACCCCTTGAGGCTTCACAGGGGCCCTTATTCTTATAATTGCCCACGGCCTGACTTCCTCCGCCCTATTCTGCCTCGCAAACACCAATTATGAACGCACCCATAGCCGAACTATATTACTAGCACGAGGACTACAAATAGCCCTTCCCTTAATGACCACCTGGTGATTTATTGCCAGCCTTGCCAATCTCGCACTTCCCCCCTTCCCTAACCTGATAGGAGAACTAATAATTATTATTTCCCTATTCAACTGATCTTGATGAACTATTGCACTAACAGGCACCGGAACCCTAATTACAGCAGGCTACTCACTGTATATATTCCTCATGACCCAACGAGGCCCACTCCCAGCACACATCATTGCCTTAGACCCTTCCTACACTCGGGAACACCTACTTATGGCTCTTCACCTCCTTCCCCTAATGCTCCTCATCCTTAAGCCAGAATTAATCTGAGGTTGAACCTCCTGTGGGTATAGTTTTAACAAAAACATTAGATTGTGATTCTAAAAATAGAAGTTAGAATCTTCTTATCCACCGAGAGAGGCTCGTCAGCCACGAAGACTGCTAATCTTCGTTACCTTGGTTAAACTCCAGGGCTCACTCGAACTGCTCCTAAAGGATAACAGCCTATCCGTTGGTCTTAGGAACCAAAAACTCTTGGTGCAAATCCAAGTAGCAGCTATGCATCCCACCTCTCTTATAATAACATCGAGCCTAATTATTATCTTTTTGCTTTTGGCCTACCCTTTACTAACAACTCTTTCCCCCGCCCCTCAGACAGAGGCCTGAGCCCTTTCCCAAGTCAAAACAGCAGTAAAACTCGCCTTCTTTTTAAGCCTCCTTCCCCTATTCCTCTTCCTTAACGAAGGGGCAGAAGTCATCATTACCAGCTGAAACTGGATAAATACAATAACCTTTGATACCAATATTAGCTTTAAATTTGACCACTACTCAATCATTTTTACCCCTATTGCCCTATATGTAACCTGGTCTATCCTCGAATTTGCCTCATGGTACATACATTTAGACCCTTATGTGAACCGATTCTTCAAATATCTCCTTGTATTCCTTATTGCTATAATTATTCTAGTTACAGCAAACAACATATTTCAACTTTTCATTGGCTGGGAGGGGGTAGGCATTATATCTTTTCTTTTAATCGGGTGATGGTATGGACGAACAGACGCTAATACCGCCGCCCTACAAGCAGTCATATACAATCGAGTTGGAGATATTGGACTCATTTTTGCAATAGCCTGGACCGCAATAAATCTTAATTCCTGGGAAATACAACAAATATTTGCAACCGCTAAAGACTATGACCTAACACTTCCCCTACTGGGCCTTATCCTCGCCGCTACTGGCAAGTCCGCCCAATTTGGACTTCACCCCTGGCTACCCTCCGCCATGGAGGGTCCTACGCCGGTCTCTGCCCTACTTCATTCTAGTACCATAGTCGTAGCGGGCATTTTTCTCCTCATTCGAGTAAGCCCATTAATAGAAAATAACCAGTTTGCCCTAACCACCTGCCTCTGCCTGGGGGCCTTAACTACCCTTTTCACCGCAACCTGCGCCCTCACTCAAAATGACATCAAAAAAATTGTTGCCTTTTCAACATCAAGCCAATTAGGCCTAATAATAGTTACTATTGGCCTCAATCAACCACAACTTGCCTTCCTTCACATCTGCACCCATGCCTTCTTCAAAGCAATACTTTTCCTCTGCTCTGGCTCAATCATCCACAGCCTAAATGATGAACAAGACATCCGTAAAATAGGGGGTATACACCACCTCACCCCCTTTACATCCTCCTGCCTCACCATCGGAAGTCTTGCCCTCACAGGCACCCCTTTCTTAGCCGGGTTCTTCTCCAAAGATGCAATTATTGAGGCCCTAAACACATCTTACCTTAACGCCTGAGCCCTAGTCTTAACTCTTTTAGCTACCTCATTTACAGCCATTTATAGCCTCCGGGTTATTTTTTTCGTATCCATAGGTCACCCCCGGTTTAACCCCCTCTCCCCAATTAATGAAAATAATACAGCCGTTATTAATCCCATCAAGCGACTTGCCTGAGGGAGTATTGTTGCAGGACTTCTAATTACCTCCAATATAACACCTCTGAAAACACCCGTAATATCTATGCCCCCTCTTCTAAAACTAGCCGCCCTTATTGTTACAATTGCCGGCCTACTTCTCGCCCTAGAATTAGCATACTTAACAAGCAAACAACATAAATCCCTCCCTCAACCAAAACCCCATCACTTCTCTAACATGTTAGGCTTCTTCCCAACAATTATACACCGTCTAATCCCAAAACTAAACCTTTCATTAGGACAAGCAATTGCAAGCCAAACAATTGATCAAACCTGACTGGAAAAGCTGGGACCAAAGACCCTGGCCTCCTCTAATATCCCCTTAATTTCAACAGCAAGTAATACCCAGCAAGGAATAATTAAGACTTACCTTACCCTTTTCCTACTAACCCTTACCTTTGCTACCATGATATTTGTCTTTTAAACTGCCCGAAGCGCTCCCCGACTTAACCCCCGTGTTAATTCTAGTACCACAAATAAAGTAAGAAGCAACACCCACACACTAATTAACAGTATACCCCCGCCTAGTGAGTATATTAGGGCTACCCCTGCAGTATCCGCCCGAAACACAGAAATCTCCTCGAACTCATCTACAAATACCCAAGAAGCCTCATATCAACCACCCTCCAACAAGACAGAAGCACTCAACACTACCACCAAATACACCGCTATATAAACCGCAACTGATCGACTGCCTCAACTCTCAGGATAAGGGTCAGCCACAAGCGCCGTTGAATACGCAAACACTACTAATATTCCCCCCAAATAAATTAAAAATAGTACTAAAGACAAAAAAGGGCCCCCGTGCCCGACCAAGACCCCACACCCCATACCCGCCACCACTACTAAACCTAACGCAGCAAAATAGGGAGAAGGGTTAGAAGCCACCGCAATTAATCCCAATACTAAACCAAATAAAAACAAAAATATAATATAAGTCATAATTCCTGCCAGGATTTTAACCAGGACCGATGGCTTGAAAAACCACTGTTGTAATTCAACTACAAGAACCTTAATGACAAGTCTCCGAAAAACACACCCCCTCCTAAAAATTGCAAATGATGCACTAGTGGACCTCCCAGCCCCCTCCAACATCTCGGTCTGATGAAACTTTGGTTCCCTCCTTGGCCTCTGCCTTGCCACCCAAATTCTAACAGGACTATTTCTCGCCATACATTATACATCAGACATCGCAACAGCTTTCTCCTCAGTAGCCCATATTTGTCGAGACGTGAATTACGGCTGACTTATTCGTAATATTCACGCCAACGGCGCATCCTTCTTCTTCATCTGCATCTATTTGCATATTGGCCGAGGACTCTACTATGGCTCGTATCTCTATAAAGAAACATGAAACATTGGGGTCGTGCTGCTCCTTTTAGTAATAATAACCGCATTTGTAGGCTATGTTCTCCCCTGAGGACAAATATCCTTCTGAGGTGCCACCGTCATCACTAATCTCCTCTCCGCGGTCCCCTATGTCGGAAGCACCCTCGTTCAATGGATCTGAGGCGGCTTCTCAGTAGACAACGCCACCCTTACCCGCTTCTTCGCTTTCCACTTCCTTTTTCCCTTCGTCATTGCCGCAGCAACTATTATTCATCTTCTTTTCCTCCACGAAACAGGCTCTAACAACCCCCTAGGCCTAAACTCAGATGCAGATAAAATTTCATTTCACCCCTATTTCTCATATAAAGACCTGTTAGGTTTTGCCGTCCTTCTTATTACCCTTTCCTTACTGTCACTATTTACACCAAACCTATTAGGAGACCCTGACAACTTTACCCCAGCCAACCCACTAGTGACCCCACCCCACATTAAGCCAGAGTGATATTTCTTATTTGCTTACGCAATTCTCCGCTCAATCCCCAACAAGCTGGGCGGCGTTTTAGCCCTCCTTGCCTCAATTCTCGTACTTATAGTCGTCCCCATTCTTCACACCTCAAAACAACGAGGCCTGACTTTCCGACCGCTCACACAACTTTTATTCTGAACTCTCGTCGCAGACGTCTTAATTCTCACTTGAATCGGAGGCATACCTGTTGAACACCCCTATATTATTATTGGCCAAATCGCCTCTTTCCTGTACTTCTTTCTCTTTTTAATCCTCACCCCTCTGGCAGGCTGACTAGAAAATAAAGCCCTCGGATGGTTATGCATTAGTAGCTCAGTGTCAGAGCACCGGTCTTGTAAACCGGACGCCGGAGGTTAAAACCCTCCCTACTGCTCAAAGAAAGGAGATTTTAACTCCCACCCCTAGCTCCCAAAGCTAGGATTCTAAACTAAACTATTCTTTGTTCAAAGTACATATATGTATTTACCCCATACATAAATATTAACCATATAATGAGTATTTAAGGACATATATGTATTATCACCATTCTAGGATTATACCATTTATGTCATCAACATTACACTAAAATATACATAAACCATAAAAAATAAAGATACATTAATGGAATAAAGACGGGCGAAACTTAAGACCGAGCACCACCGTCCATTGTCGAAGATATACCAGGACCCACCACCTAGACGTTCCTCAAAGTTTTAATGTAGTAAGAACCGACCATCAGTTGATTTCTTAATGCTCACGTTTATTGAAGGTGAGGGACAACTATTGTGGGGGTTTCACACAGTGAATTATTCCTGGCATTTGGTTCCTACTTCAGGGCCATAACTTGATATTATTCCTCACACTTTCATCGACGCTGACATAAGTTAATGGTGGAGTACATACGACTCGTTACCCACCAAGCCGAGCGTTCACTCCACAGGGGCAGTTGGTTCCCTTTTTTTCCTTTTCCTTTCATTTGACACTTCAGAGTGCACACGGTAATGACAAACAAGGGTGTACATTTTCCTTGCGAGCAAGAAAAATGTATGAATGTTGAAAAGACTTTCATAAAGAATTGCATATTAGGATCTCAAGAGCATAAAGTATGTGTTTTTCTCCCAAGATATCTAAGATACCCCCTGGGGTTTTTGCGCGTAAAACCCCCCTACCCCCCTATACTCCGGAGATCACTAACGTTCCTGAAAACCCCCGAAAACAGGAAAACCTCTAGTAGTATATTTTGAAGCCCAAAGTGTGTCTATTTACACTATTAAAATAATGCATTT